AGATTTATAAAAATCATACAAAAGAATGAGAAATGAATCATTAAAAAATGAAAATGATAAAGAACCCTTTTTTGTTTTGTTGAATTTTATCTATGAATTGAAGTTACAACTAGTTAGTTTAGTTACAATAAAGGAGTTCTCTTTTAGGAAAACACAAACTAAAAAATCTCTATTGACGACCTAATTAAATAGAAAGGGTAATTAAATAAATAAAATGATACAATAAATACTAAAGATTCCTTTTGAACCTTCAAATTGCTATTTCAACGAGTTGTTATTTATCAATAAAAATGAAATGCTTCCTAACAAATTTGACATTTTACATTGAATTGACCCCTTCACCTTCAATCTCGACGATTGACTAAAAAATGGGTTATTATGATTTCGAGCAAGCCGCTATGGTGAAATCGGTAGACACGCTGCTCTTAGGAAGCAGTGCTAGAGCATCTCGGTTCGAGTCCGAGTGGCGGCATAGTATCTTCTAAAAGAGATAGAATAAGTCCTATAATGAAAATGAATTTCATTCCTGATTTCCATTCCATAAAATCGAGAAACCCAGGCTTTTTTCATAATTTTTATGATTTTTTCAACTTTAGAGCATATATTAACTCATATATCTTTTTCAGTCGTTTCAATTGTAATTACAATTCATTTTTTAACCTTATTCTTATTAGTAGATGAAGTCGTAGGACTATATGATTCATCAGAAAAGGGCATGATAGTCACCTTTTTCTGTATAACAGGATTATTAGTCACTCGTTGGATTTATTCAGGACATTTCCCATTAAGTGATTTATATGAATCATTAATCTTTCTTTCATGGGGTTTCTCCCTTATTCATATGGTTTCCTATTTCAAATTTAAAAAGCGCAAAAATAATTTAAGTGCAATAACCGCACCAAGTGCTATTTTTACCCAAGGCTTTGCCACTTCGGGTCTTTTAACCAAAATGCATCAATCCGCAATATTAGCACCTGCTCTCCAATCCCAGTGGTTAATGATGCACGTAAGTATGATGGTATTAGGCTATGCAGCTCTTTTATGTGGATCATTATTATCAGTAGCTCTTCTAGTCATTACATTTCGAAAGGCCATAAAGATTATTGGTGAAAACAATAATTTTGCATTTTCGTTTGGGAAAATCCAATACATGAATGAAAGAAGCAATGTTTTACTAAACACTTATTTTCTTTCTTCTAAAAATTATTACAGATATCAATTGACTCAACAATTGGATCGTTGGAGTTATCGTATTATTAGTCTCGGGTTTATCTTTTTAACCATAGGAATTCTTTCGGGAGCCGTATGGGCTAATGAGGCGTGGGGATCATATTGGAATTGGGACCCAAAGGAAACTTGGGCGTTTATTACTTGGACCATATTCGCGATTTATTTCCATACCCGAACAAATACAAATTTGGAAGGTGTAAATTCCGCACTTGTGGCTTCTATGGGATTTCTTATAATTTGGATATGCTATTTTGGGGTCAATCTATTAGGAATAGGTTTACATAGTTATGGTTCATTTACATTAAATTAACATCTAATTGAATTGAATAAAGAGGCTAGGCCTAACAAATACTAACACAGGACGGCGTATATATTATATATAAGTATAAGAAAACTTATTGTAAGCTGTCAAGAACCTTTTGAATCGCTCCACTACTTGATTCAAAAGGTTCTAACAAAAGCCAAAGATGTCTGATTAAAATTCAATTTAATGCTTTTACCTTTTTTACTTAACTTAAACTTAAGAGAAGAAAAAAGACTTCTTTTTTTTCTTTTTCATTGTACAACGACCAATTTTTAAAACCATAGGATTCCTTTTTGATTTTTTTATTCATGAAAACTATCTATAAAAATAATTATATAGAATAGTTTCGACCTTCTCACCTGATAATGAGAGGACGAAATCCGGATAAATACCAATACCTATTACTGGTAGAAAGATAGAGATCGAAACAAATAACTCTCGTGGTCCAGAATCAAAAAAATAAGAACTTGGAGCATTAAATAGCTTGTATCCATAGAACATTTGACGTGACATAGATAATGAATAAATAGGAGTTAATATCATTCCAATTGCCATTACGAAAGTAATTAGTATTTTTGGCATTAAAAAATATTTTTGGCTGGTAATTATTCCAAAAAAGACTATCAATTCTGCAACAAAACCACTCATGCCCGGTAATGCAAGAGAAGCCATGGATAAGATACTGAACATCGTAAATATTTTGGGAATCGAAACGGCCATTCCGCCCATTTCGTCGAGATAAACAAGACGCATTCTATCATAACTCGTTCCTGCCAAGAAAAAAAGTGCAGCACCGATAAAGCCATGAGATATTATTTGTAAAATAGCTCCGTTGAGTCCCGTATCAGTTATCGAACCAATTCCTATAATTATGAAACCCATATGAGATACGGAGGAATAGGCTATTCTTTTTTTTAAATTCCGTTGACCAAGAGATGTTGAAGCTGCATAAATTATTTGCATTGTACCCACTATTATCAACCAGGGAGAAAATATGGAATGCGCATGGGGTAATAATTCCATATTGATCCGAACTAATCCATATGCTCCCATTTTTAATAAAATTCCGGCTAGAAGCATACAAGTACTGTAATGGGCCTCCCCGTGGGTATCCGGTAACCACGTATGTAAGGGTATAATCGGCGATTTGACAGCAAAAGCAATAAGAAATCCAATATAGAATATTATTTCCAGTGCGACAGGATATGATTGATTAGCTAATGTTTCAAAATTTAATGTTGGTTCATTAGAACCGTATAAACCGAGACCCAAAACTCCTATTAATAGAAAAACGGAACCCCCTGCAGTGTACAAAATAAATTTTGTAGCCGAGTACAGACGTTTCTTTCCCCCCCACATGGATAGAAGTAGATAAACGGGAATTAATTCGAACTCCCACATGATGAAAAAAAGTAAAAGGTCTCGAGAAGAAAATGATCCTATTTGACCACTGTACATTGCTAGCATCAGGAAATGAAATAATCGCGAATCTCGAGTAACTGGCCAAGCCGCCAAAGTCGCTAAAGTGGTGATAAATCCTGTCAGTAAAATGGGCCCTATAGAAAGTCCATCTATTCCCAATCTCCAGTAAAAATCAAAAAAATTGATCCATTTATAATCTTCCGCCAGCTGGATTAATGGATCGTCCAATCGGAAATGATAACAAAATGCATAGGTTGTTAGAAGGAGTTCGAAAATGCATATACATATTGTATACCACTTAATTAGCTTATTTCCTTTATGAGGAAGAAAGAAAAGTAAAGAACCTGCAGATATTGGTAAAAATACAATTATTGTTAACCAAGGAAAATAATTCGTGGTAAAGACAAGATACACTTGGACCAGAAAAACCCGTGCTCAAAAAGGTTTTTTTTGAGCACGGGTTTTTTCAGTAAAAAAAATCAAATGGATTCAAAATGTATTCAACTAGGGTTTTCTGGACCGTATCAATAAGCTAGACCCATACTTCGAGTTGTTTCATGCCATAAATAAACTCGAACGCTCAAGAAATCCGTTGGACAAGCGGATTCACATCTCTTACAACCAACACAATCTTCTGTTCTTGGAGCGGAAGCAATTTGCTTAGCTTTACATCCATCCCAAGGTATCATTTCTAACACATCGGTGGGGCAGGCTCGGACACATTGAGTACACCCAATACATGTATCATAAATTTTTACTGAATGTGACATGGGATCTATAAATTTTTGAACATCATAAAAATTCAATCTAGTAAACTTGTAAATAAATATAGTTAAACACCAGATGAATCAACGATTTACCAGAAATTTTCTAATCAATTTCCTTCGGGATCAACTCATAAGAAAGGACCAAGATACTTTGATTTCTTACGTTTTCGAAAACATGATGTAGATTCCAACATATTGTACATGCTAATTCAAATTGGTGAATCTTATAATTTAATATTATTAATATTACTTATTCAACAAAGTTGATTGATTGATACGCGTTGATTTTCTGTTACGATAAATCGAGGACACAATAGCTGATCCAATAGCTGCTTCAGCGGCTGCAATAGCTATAACAAAAATTGAGAAAATATTTCCTTTTAATTGCCGACTATCAAAAAAATCAGAAAATGTTACAAAATTTATATTAACCGCATTCAGTATAAGTTCAAGACACATAAGGGCCCTAACCATATTTCGACTCGTGATCAATCCATAAATACCGATAGAAAATAAATAGGCACTCAAAACAAGTATATGTTCGAGCATCATTGACCAACTCCTTATCAATTTCGATTCATTATTAATATGAACAATAATTCAACAGATTTGATTGACTAGAGTATAACAAAAAAAAAGAATCTATTGGAAATATATCGAATAAACGAATTTCTATTTTATACACGAGCAATATTCAAATAGAATTCAAAGAAAATGGATGCGATAAGACAGAAAAAACAGAAAAAGGTTTCATTTTGATTGCTTGCTATTCCTAGTTAGAAAGATTTATTACTGACGAGCCACAGCAATTGCACCTATCAAAGCAACTAAAAGAATTATTGAAATGAATTCAAATGGAAGAAAAAAATCGGTTGCTAAATGAATTCCAATTTGTTGACTATTACTTATCAAATCTTGTTCTATAATTTGATTTGATCTTGTAGTCCAAATAATCCCGTACCATGATGTATCTAATATAGTAGTAATTAGCGAAACAAGAATACTTGTACAAACCAACGAAGTAAGGCCATTCCCAATGGTCCACAGATTAAAATCTTTATAATATTCTGAACCATTCATGAACATCACAGCAAATAGGATTAAAACATTTATGGCTCCCACATAAATAAGGAGCTGGGCAGCAGCTACAAAATGAGAATTTGAGAGAATATAAAATAAGGATATACAAACAAGAACCAATCCCAATGAAAAGGCAGAATAAATTGGATTGGTAAGTAATACCACTCCCAGGCCTCCTAATATAAGACCCGATCCCAGAAAAACTAAAAGAAAATCGTGTATTGGTCCAGGCAAATCCATTCTGTGTAAAATAAGAGATAAATAAATCGAAATGCTTTTCATGATCTTATTGACCCGACCAGGAATTTTTTTTTATGATACGTTCCTAATTGAATAAAATCCTAATCTATTAGGCGTGAATTGCTCTAAGCACAATTATTGGACAGTTTCGTTTTTGATTCTTTTTTGTTTGTTCAAAAGAAAAGGGTATTTTGTTTTTTGAAACTATATATTTCGAAATAATTACGAATATATTAATATATTTTTATTTTCAATAAAAAGGAATCCGAAATTCTTATCAACCAGTTAATTTGTAATTGAATTTTTATTTATTGACCAAAGGCCTCATTCTTTTTTTAATTCAAACCAAACAGTCTTTTAACTTAAACCAAAACGGAACCTTAAAAGAATGAATGGGAAATTTCTCTTTACTTTAATAGAACAGGAGGTTTACTTACTGAGTTTTTCTTTGAATTGAATTCAAAATTGTTCGAATTGTATAATCGTCAATTACTGACATTGGTAAACGGCCCAAAGCAATTTGATTATAATTCAATTCGTGACGGTCGTAAGTAGAAAGTTCATATTCTTCAGTCATTGATAAACAATTTGTTGGACAATACTCAACGCAGTTACCACAAAATATACAAATTCCGAAATCAATACTGTAATTAAGCAATCGTTTTTTTCGAATATCCGTTTCAAATTTCCAATCAACAACGGGTAGATCTATAGGGCATACACGAACACATACTTCACAAGCAATGCATTTATCAAATTCAAAATGGATTCGTCCGCGGAAACGCTCTGATGTGATTAATTTTTCATAAGGATATTGAATAGTTACGGGTAAACGATTTGCGTGGGATAAGGTAATCATGAAACCTTGACCAATGTACCTTGCTGCTCGGACTGTTTGGTGGCCATAATTCATGAACCCAGTTACCATAGGGAACATATCGTGAATATCTATGAATAATTTTATGTTTGTTTCTTTCTCTTGTTTGAACCAAGTCATGAATCTCATATTCTTTTTTTCTTTACAGTGAAAGAAGTTGGAAAGAAGTTGTTAATAATAGATTACCCAGAGAAATGGGTAAAAGAAATTTCCACCCGAGATTTAATAATTGGTCCATTCTTAACCTAGGTAAAGTCCATCGTGTTGCGATAGAAATAAACAAAAACAAGTAAGTTTTAGCTAATGTAATAAAGATACCAATTGTCGTTCCAATGATTCCATTTATTTTATTTATTTCAAATAGCTCAGGGACGAATACGTACGGAATGGAAATATTCCAACCCCCCAAGTAAAGAACTGTTACAAATAACGAAGAAAGTAATAGATTTAGATAGGAAGCAACGTAAAATAAACCAAATTTGATACCTGAATATTCGGTTTGATACCCTGCTACTAATTCTTCCTCCGCTTCTGGTAAATCAAAAGGTAATCTCTCACATTCTGCTAGAGAAGAAATTAGAAAAACGATAAACCCTATTGGTTGACGCCACAAATTCCATCCCCAAAAACCATATTTTGATTGCGCCTCAACTATATCAACTGTACTTGAACTGTTAGATAATTATAGTCGATGATAACATCACTGTTTACATCGCTAGTCCAAAACCGTACATGAGATTTTCACCTCATACGGCTCCTCGTGGGTCACAAATAAATTTGAGGACCGAATCAGTATTATTTATCTTCGTATGGTTGTAGAATAGATAGAGAAAAAATAGATTGGAAGGTCCAAAATTATACCAATGGAATTCTGTCTGCTATATTCTGAAGAATAAAAAATAAGTGCTTCTGAATTGATCTCGCCCGTTCATAATTTCAATTTTGATTTGTTGAGTAATAACTTAAGCCTTCAATAAAATACTTCTTGTAGAATATCAATAGATATTTCAACCCATTGTTTTCTATTACGAAAAAAATGAAACATTCCATTAGCTCATAAATCATGACACGGATTAGATCTCTCTATATCTATGAAAGAAAGAAAAAAAAAAGATTTCTTTTTTATTCTTTATTGTTTCTTTTTCGTTCCTATTCTGCTTTCGGATCTGATAAAACCACGAATGGGGCTTAAACTAAAAAATAGGAAAGGATTATTTCGTTCCTGATAGTCATTACTTTAATCGGCGGATAGGAGGATACTCTGGACCGGAATCATGGGGAGTACTGCCTAGTCATTTCTACGAATTTGAAGCCCCAATTAGTATTCTTTTTATGTTATCCAGAAGTCTCTTTTTATATAATTTACATAATCTCCATTACCAATCCTTTATGTATTTTGGTGTTCCTAACCATCCACTCGTTTTTTGTTCAATCCCCCGTTTGTTTAGCAATACATGTATGGGAATCCATACAAAGGATAGCGAAAACTCTATACGGTTGATCTTTTGAGCCCGCTTCAAGCTAGATTGACTAATCAACCCGTCTTGGGGTAAAGACTTCTTCCGCTTACGTTTTCTTCCACTTACCTCTTGTACATAGGAAATGAGATTCCATTTTTTTGTTTAATTTACTGCGAATTTATAAGCTGCTTTCTTTCACTCATATATAACTATCTAATTTAGTTTATCAACTCAACTTATTTTCTAGAACGAAAGGAATAGGTAAAATAAAAGTTTCTATTTCAACGAATCGCACGTAGAGATATTGATAAAACACATAGAGTTAATGGTATTTCATAACTAATCGATTGAGCAGCAGCTCGCAGACCACCTAAAAAGGAATATTTATTATTTGATCCGTATCCTGACATAAGAAGTCCAACGGGAGCAATACTTGAAATGGCAATCCATAAAAAAATACCGATATTGAGATCGGCTAAAATAAGGCGAGAGCTAAAAGGAATTACTGAAAAACTTAGTAAAATTGATATGACTGCTATAGCCGGTCCAATACTAAATAAACGAGTATTGCCTCTAGATGGAAGAATATTTTCTTTGAAAAGCAGTTTTGTTCCATCTGCTAGCGCTTGAAGAATGCCCAAAGGACCGGCGTATTCAGGCCCAATACGTTGTTGTATTGCTGCAGATATTTCTCTTTCTAACCATACAATTACTAGTACACCTATTGTGATTCCCAAAACAAGAGTCAAAATAGGGACCAACATCCATATGATCCCATAGACCTCTTTTAAAGATTCCAATGTGTAAAAGGAATTGATATCTTCTACTTCTGTCGTATAAATTATCATTTCAACGATCCACTTCTCCCATAATGATATCTATGCTACCTAGTATCGTCATAATATCAGCCAATTTCATTCTTTTAACTAACTGAGGAAGAATTTGCAAATTGATAAAACCCGGCGGGCGAATTTTCCATCTCCAAGGAAAACCGCTTTGATCCCCTATCAGAAAAATTCCTAATTCTCCCTTTGGGGCTTCCATTCTGGCATAAAGTTCTTGTCTCGGTAATTCAAATGTGGGAGAAGGTTTTTTACTAATGAATCGATATTCAAAATCATTCCATTCTGGATCCCTTTCTCGATCAAAGCATCGGATTTCTAAATTCTCATAGGGACCACCCGGAATTCCTTCCAGGGCCTGTTGAATTATTTTTATAGATTCCGTCATTTCACTGATTCGGACTAAATAACGAGCTAATGAATCTCCTTCTTTTTGCCACTGGATTTCCCAATCAAATTCGTCGTAACACTCATAATGATCAACTTTCCGAAGATCCCATTTGATTCCAGATGCTCGTAGCATTGGGCCGGATAAACCCCAATTTATTGCTTCTTCTCCACCAATAACGCCTATCCCTTCAACTCGTTCTAAAAAAATCGGATTTCGCGTAATAAGTTTTTGATATTCAACAATTCCTGTTAAAAAATAATCACAGAAATCCAAACATTTATCTATCCAGCCGTAAGGTAGATCGGCCGCCACTCCTCCGATACGAAAATAATTATGCATCATTCTCATACCGGTGGCAGCTTCGAATAGATCATATACTAATTCTCTTTCTCTGAAAATATAGAAAAAGGGGGTCTGTGCACCAATATCTGCCATAAAAGGTCCAAGCCATAATAGATGAGAAGCTATACGACTCAACTCCAACATAATTACTCTGATATAGCTGGCCCTTTTAGGGACTTGAATATTCCCCAACTGTTCTGGTCCATTTACGGTTATTGCTTCCGTGAACATAGTGGCTAAATAATCCCAACGCGTTACATACGGCAAATATTGTATAATTGTTCGGTTTTCCGCAATTTTTTCCATTCCTCTGTGTAAATAACCTAATATTGGTTCACAGTCAACAACATCTTCACCATCTAGAGTAACGATGAGACGAAGAACACCATGCATTGATGGGTGGTGAGGCCCCATATTGACTATCATAAGGTCTTTTTCTGTAGCTGATAGATTCATAAGTTTTTCCTCGATTCATTCTTACATGAATTGTTGAAAACGAAAACAAGTACATCAAAATGAAAATCTAATAAATCGACTAATTCAAAATTTGCAAATTAACGATTTTTTGATTCCCGAATATCCAACTCACCAATTAATTCTTTATAACGTATTTTATTTGTCTTTGATAAATAAGATAGCAGTCGTTGACGTTTTCCTAGAATTTTACGTAGACCTCTCTGAGATAAATAGTCTTTTTTGTGCAATTCCAAATGTGAAGTAAGTCTTCGTATCTTATTGGTGAAACTAACTATTTGAAATTCAACAGACCCCCTGTTTTCTTCTTTTTTTTCTTGAAAAATAACTGAGATGAATGAATTTTTTACCATAAAACCAAAAAATTTCCCCCTTTTTTTGAATGTGAATTTTACTGATCAGTAATAATAATACCAGTCATTTTGATATACACGATGATTTTAAGTTCGTTATGAACTTTATCATTTTTTTTTTTCAAATAAAATTAATCAATCCGGGTTTCGATTTGATTCGTATAGGGATACAAAAGAGTGAGAGATTTCTACAAAAGAGAAAATTTGAGAGTTCAAATAAGAGGATTTTGTTGATTCATTTGTCGATCTAATTGATATGTATGTCATTAAATTAGTATCGTGTATCAGAATAAAATGTAAGACAATCCTTGTGACCATCTATTTGTTTTCCCGGCACGATACATACATAATATAGGGGAAAATGTACCATTAAAATGGACCATTAACGAATTTTCAGACGCGGATACATACGGATCCTTATCATACTGAAACGACTGCCGTTATTAGTATTAAACCAATATCGATTCATACAAACTAAATCTTCTAATCGATAATTGGGCCAAAGAAAGAACTTTAATTTAATTAGTTTCTTTTTATCACTACCAAGATGTTTATTTTTAGTCAAAACTTGATCACAGTTTTTTACATTATTTAAAAATACTGCATTTCTATGCATACCATTTTTATCCCTTGAATTGAAAGAAATTCGAATTCGCAATTCTCGCCGGTGGTTAGGGGATAAAATATTTTCAGGAACAAACAAATCATAATTATTTTTGTCTTTATTTTCAGTCATTTTTTGATGTCTTGCAATAAATTCATAAAAATGATTTTTATCAATATAGTTTTTTTCTTGGTATCTTTGATTAATTTGGTGTTTATTTTTATGAACCAACAAAATACTTATAGTTTGATATAGAATAAATTGTCCATCATTTTTGACCGACAGACGAACTGGATCGATAATCAATATTCCTTTTTTCATTAGTTCTCTAAGAGTTAAATCCTTCTGAATCATCAAAATATCCAGATTCATTTCTCCCCGTTGAATAGAGGATATAACAATTTCGTTTGGATTTATCAGTCTAAGCAGGAGGCAATATACTTTGATATTATTGATTATTCTTTGATTTAAAGAATCATCCCATCTCAATTGAAAACGCAAATACCTTTTTAGGAAGAAATCAAGCTCTGCTTCCGTGTTGCTCTTGTATTGCTTTTTCTTTCTACGTTTTTTTTTGTCTGATTTATCATAATCTTCTTCAACATCTTTTTCTTGGTTTGAGAGAACGGATTTAAAATTTCCTTGTTTTTGTGCATCTGATACAAGACCCCCTTCACCTATGGGTTCTTTTTCTTCTTGATTTCGATTCTCTAATCCAATAATTTGTTTTTCGTTTGGTGCTATAAGGGAGTCCCTTTTTTTATTTTCAATAATATTTTTATTAATGTTCCTATTTCCATTAAAATTGAAAAGAAGTAATTTTATTGGTATGATCCATGGTTTAACCTTATATGCATTATATAGCAGCACAAATTCTGGGAAGAACCAAAGTTCTAGATTCGGTATAGGATGACTTAGTATTTCTTCATTCAGTCCCATCCAATCAAAATGGTTTCCTTTTTTATTGGATGGGTTGCTTTCTTGATCTTGATAAATTGTGAAATAAAAAAGGTCCATTTTATCAATTATTTGATAATTCTTAACCACAGTCTTAATATTTTTGTTACTCTTGGTACTGGTATCGACCCAGGACTCAATATCGACCTTATTTCTAAGACAAAAATGAAGAATTCTCCAATTAAAAAACTTTCTGTGCGAAAAATTCCCCATAGCATCTAGGATATCGCCTTCTCCTAGATAATTATGGATAGGGATATCCCTCAATGTATCAAAAAAATTTTGTTTATCCATGTTGTAATGATAAGAGCTCTCTTCCCTCTTATTTACTTGGAATGGTGATCCATAAGCATACGGGTCCCTCTTATCTTGATAATTAATAGATTTATATGATAAAAAATCATATCCATAGTGTTTTTTAAAATTCGATTTTTTATATTTTTGTTCTTGATTCAGTTTATATTCTTGAGTCAGTAATGAGTTCGCTTGAAAATCATTTTTTTTTTCGTAATGAATTAATCTTTCTTTTTCATCTGAATCCCATTTTGTTAAATCTTTATTTTGAGCCAGATAGTGTTGATTGACTCTATTTCGCCATTGTCTTGGTACTAATTTTAGCCATCTATTCTGAACTAAATCGTATTGATAACGACTCCTTAACCAGTTTTTCCATTCATTCATTCCAGAATGCCAAACGATTTTCTGTCTTAACCCATAATGATGTCTTAATCTGGAATGAGATACTCCCTGTTCTTCAAAATAATCTTTTATTTCATTTTTAAGAAAAAGAGATGTTCCATGATATTGAAGGATAGGTTTGAATTTATAAAAACTAATAACTTGGGTTTGTGATAATTTGTAAAATACATATGCTTGTGAGAGGGAGGATAAGTCACAAAAAGCTTTTTCATTTTTATTTCTAATACTAATATTAGAAAGTGAAGAAAGTGAGGTTTTTATAGTTGAAATAAAATGAGTTGTATTTTTAGTTGTTTTATTAATTCTTTCTTGATTTGCTTCATTATTGTGAATGAAGTTCTCAATCATTTTTTTTGTTGATTCAAGAAAAAGTTGGGTATTGGTTCTTGGAATATTAATGATATATAGAAGAATATCCATGTATATCTTTTCAATGAAAAATTTTATAAAAAAATAGAATTTCCGGATTAATCGAATATTTCTTCTTTTTACTATTTGCCAAAATTTTTTTGCTGATTCTACTATTTTATCCTGATAACTTATTTTGTTAGAACTACTATTTATTTCTTGAGTTAGAAATTCGTTTTTCTTCTCTTTTATAATTCGAATTTTTTGTATTTGATTTTTGATTGTGTTTGTTCTCTTAGTCAGATCTTTTATTTTTTTTTCTGTTAATGAATAATTTGTCCACGCCATAGATTGAATTTGAAGGGATGATTTGTGAATCATCTTATTACTGATTATCGAATCCTTTTTAGTTTCGCCCAATTCATATGGTTCTCTCAACCCAAAAAATGGAATTGGATTTATTTTTGAAAGTTCTTTTATTAGTCCCTTTAGAAATAGAATGCTTTGAGTGATCCATTTTTTTGTTTCTTTTGAAGCTTTTCGAAACAATTTAGTTTTTTCTTTTAAAATTGTTAAAGCTATAAAACATTTCGTTTTCCATTTTTTTATTTTTTTTTTTAGTTCTTTAAAAATAGGCTCAAAAAACGAACGCCGTTTTCGAGGAGAGCCGAAAGGTAGTTCAGTTTCCATTCCCCAAACTGTTAAAAAGCAAAAATCATTCTTTTGACCTTTCTTTTTTTTCATTGGATCTTTATGAGAGGGTTGTAGTTTAAATCTGTGCCAAGGTTTCAGGCAAAAAGGAAATAGGATCTTTATCTGAATACCGTCTGTTAACCAGTTTTTTGGAAATTCTGTTTCGGATAATTGAACACCATTATAAGTGCATTTAACATGCATTTCTCGATTCCAATCCGTTAAATCCTCAGACCACTCAGGAAATTGAAATAATAACATACGGGCAATGTTTTTAACTATTATCAGTGAAGGTAATATAATATATTTTCTAAGAATTGATTGGGTTATTAACACGGAGCCCCTTATTACTTGAGCAAGTAAAAGACTATCCCAAGCTTCTGCTATTTCTATCCTCATTTTCTCTTCTCTTTTGTATTTTTCTCTTTTGGCCTCGTCTTTTTTCTCGATCTTTTTTTCTGTATAATCAGAAATTTTTGATTCTTTGTTTTTACATATCCAATTTCGAGATATTCGTTTCAGCGGTCCAGAAATATCAAAAGAAAAAAAGAGTGGTTTGTCTACTCTGTCCAAAAAAAGGGGGGAATGTACATTTGCTTGAAACAGCTCCCAAGTAATTGTTTTACGCCTTTGGGCACGCATGGAACCTTTTATTATGTCGCGCCGAAAATCCGATTGTTGCGAATAGCGTATCAAAGCCACTTCGTCTGTTTGATCAGGATCATTAGCATCCTTGGTATTAGTATAAGTATCGGCGTTTGCCTGGTTATTAGTAAAAATCACGACGCGCTTGGATTTTCTTGAACGAATTTCATGCTCTGCTGTTACATTTTCCTCGTTTTCGCCCTCCTGTTGTTCTAAATCGTCGATTAATTTGTATGACCATCGAGGAACTTTTTTACTTATTTCTTTTATTCCAATAGATTTTTTTCTAATTGTTTGATTGTTGGGATTAGTTATAACTATATTGAATAAAAATTTCAAAATTTTGACTCGATCCTCGGAATCGATATTTCCCTGTTCATCTTCTGTCAATGTCAATAAAGAGAGTTCTTTTTCTGTTGCTAATGATTTCATATTGAGTGTATCTAGTGTCTGTTCAAGTTCGTGATAATCAGTAGTAAGAAGTAGAGCATGAATCTTATTTATCCAAAACGGATCCGTGTTTTTTTTTTTATAAGTTTGATTTATGCTTAAAGGAGAACCCCATTTTTTGATTCTTCCGCGGTAGGGTCCATGCAAGAAAGGATCATATAGTTTAGGCAAGTATTCTCTTTTAGTTTCATTATTAGAGAATCGAGTCCTTTTTTCAAGTATGCCCAGATCAAAAGATTCCTTATCTAAAGATTCGACTCTTTTTATAAACTCCTTACTAAAATTTCTTCTTTTTAGTTCATTGATAAAACTCCAATCAGTATACAATTCATCAGAAAACAATTTTTCTGGTGTGAAAAAATATATTTTTTTTTGTATCATTTCCCCAAAAGTTGCTAAACTGGGTGGATACGTAAAAGATATTTTTTCTTTTCCATCACTTTGACATGTATAAAAAAAATATTGTGACATTTCATTTTTTATAGCATTTTCAACCCGGTCATTTTTTATATATCGCAAAGGTTGATTCCATCGTTTAGAATCAAAAAGAAGTGTCACAAGAGGTTTTTCAATCCATAATAAATATTTATCTTCTTTTTTTTTTAATATTTCTAACTTCGAACTTTCTTGATTCCCATCCAGATAAGAAGTTTCATAAACCGGTCTATTTTTAGAGTATGTCTCTTTAAAACGAAAGTGGAGTTCGCCCTTTCTTTTTTTTTTTTTCTTTCCAGTCACTCGTAGCTTTTCTGTTTCGTCCATTTTGCTCGGATCCACCTCTTCCTCCGAAAAAAGGGAAGAAGAAGTATTTTCTTCGGTCCC